TAATAATTCATAGAATCGGTTCGATATATCGATATAAAAAAAGAAAATCCCCGTCATAGGATCCTACTATGGGTATATACGTACATATAGATATATTTCCATTTCAGATCTCTGCTGATCGATTTTCAAAAAAGCTCTAATGCATTTATCCATATATAATGTTTCCATGCACATAACCGCTCTTTCACTTGTGTTCGGAAGAAGCCGCATGTTTACCATATTCCAATAAATAGATATCTGTATTATGATCCAAGTGATCCAAGTAAAATTCTTGCAAGAAATTGATGAGATTTGGTCCCATCAGATTTAGACAATTTTGTTTTTTTGAACATGAATAGATAAAGAGGCCATTGCAATTGCCGGAAATACTAGGCCCACTAAAGGCACAAAAAAAGAGGGGAAGTTGAAAGTTGTCATAGACTAGATACCTCGATTTAATATTTGATTTGTACCTGTTATAAAGATATCTTATCATAAGTATATTGATTCTAAGTATATAAGTATATAATAATAGGTACAAGAAAAATAGAACTAAATTAGGTGTACCTATTTACTTTTCTATTTATTATTCTTGTTCTTTTGTCCTTATCTTCTAATAATGAATGAAAGAGTTTCTTACAAGTAAGGATTCTAATGAACCCGATCCAACACGAATTCCTAGTAAAAATGGGAGTTCCCCGGGGATATGGTATGGGGATATAGAAAAACGCAAGATTTCAATTCTATATTTTCTATATTTGAATTCTTCAATATCTATTCAATATCTATACTATTCAATATCTATAATAAATACGTAAGAAGAGAACATTCCTTTTTTTCCTAATTTCAATTTCCGGTAAGATAGAATGATTTATACTGTTGATAGAGTCTTCCCGATCACTAATCATGAATATAGGTAGCAAGAAAATAGATCTGGAAAAAAAAAACTGAATTTCATTTTAATGCTCTACTTGATTGAATTTTTATTCACGGGAAAGAAACCGTGAAGTTGAAATAACTCACTCAGAACACCTTTTAAAAGATTACGTGGTACGATTGGGTCGAATAAGCCTTTCTGGAATAAATACTCAGCCGATTGTGAACCATCGGGTACTGTCTTATTCAATGTTTGTTCAATTACTCTTTTACCCGCAAACGCAATATAGGCATTAGGTTCGGCAATAATGATATCTCCTAACATACCAAAACTAGCGGTCACCCCGCCGGTTGTAGGAGATGTAAGGATTGATACATATAATAACTTTTTATTTAATTGATAATTATATGAAGCGGAAGATATTTTTGCCATTTGCATCAAACTCAAACTTCCTTCTTGCATGCGCGCTCCTCCGGAAGCACACACTATAATAACAGGTAGAGATCTATTAGTAGCATATTCGATCAAACGGGTTAGTTTCTCACCTACTACGGATCCCATACTTCCCCCCATGAACTGAAAATCCATAACCCCAATTGCTATGGGAATACCTTTTAATTGACCTATGCCTGTTTGAACAGCCTCGGTTAACCCTGTCCTTTTTTGATAAGAATCAATACGATCTTGATAAGGTTCCTCCTCCGAATGAAATTCAATGGGATCCACAGAAACCATGTCGTCATCCATAGGAGCCCAAGTGCCCGGATCAATCGAAAGTTCGATTCTGTCTGAACTACTCATTTTCAAATGATATCCACATTGTTCACAAATATTCAATTTTGAGCTCAAAAATTTCTTATAATTTAATCCATAACAATTTTCGCATTGAACCCACAAATGTCTGTATTTTTTATTTATATCGAGATCATTATAGTTTCCTTGCATATGGGATTCACTTTCATAGGAATAACTTTCATTTGCACTAGTTTTTACATCGGAACTCGCACTGGCAATACTGTTTATGCTTTCATTACAAATGTAACTATAAATGTAACTCTTACTGTAATTGTCGCCACTTGAAAAGTCACTATTAATACTGATTTCAGAATCAAGATAATTGTCAATGCAACTATTAATGTGATTATTCCAACTATATTTAGTATCATACATGTAACGATCATAGTAGTGATTGTTACTCTTAGACCCATTATTCAGATAACTAGAATTTGGATAACTAGAAAAAAAACTTTCGAGTTCACTCAGAAACGAATGATCATTCTCAATCTCAAAAATATGATTTTCAATATCGAAATAGATGGAATAATTGTCACCACTACTATCCCTAACTAAAAAAGTGTCATCAGAGCCGAAATTACGAATGCCCCTGACACCAAATAAATGATCCACATTATCGCAACCTGGGTTGTCACTATCACCCCAACTATGAATGTTTTTATCTATAACGAGGTCTTCACTTCCATTAGTATTTCCAATAGGACCAATACCATCCATTGATTTACTTAGCCCACACCTGTATCCTAACTCCCTGTTAAACAACATCGAAGTGAACCACCATTTTTCCTTTTCCATAGAGCCTTCCTGCCCCCTATTTGAATGAAAATACAATATATGAATAGTCATTCG